TTTTCTGTTCTTTTGATAGAACTCGAAGAATGCTTCCTCCGTAGAAGCATAGGAAACAGGCTGTTGATACCTTGGTTGATTCTAAGTATGTGGTCGAAAGGTTTTCTAAAAGAAAAGATTGTGAAGCCCCGTTCGCATCTAGGATTCAAGGAAATATTCGAATCTACTGGTAGAGGGAGGAGTTATCAAGACTTCGCGATTCCCTTCTATTACTAAGGGGGTGGCTAATGGCTGGATCTTGAATCAAATTGTAGAGCCTGATAAGAAATTCAATTAATACTTTTGGAAGGGGTCGGAAGTATAAGACGGACTTGCGATAATCTCTGAGTGCTCAGGTATCAAATAAATATTAGATTGGATGAATAATTGACTTTTCTAGAAAAGAGAGTAAAAAGAAATGCTTTCTTTTCGGTAACGCCTACCCAAGCCCCCTGTTTCGCAGCGATAATTGGAAAAGGGGGTACGGATTAGATCAAATGGGGAAATAGAGATCTGTAATAGATAGTGATTTCTTGTTTTTAGGCATTTACCCCCTTCTGTTTTTACTTAGAAGGTCAAAAAAACAAAAAAAGAATAGACCTTGTTATTCTTATTCCTACATGTTCCCATTTCCTTGAGATGTTACTATGTATTTTGCTTGTATTTTTAATCTTTCCTGATTCGAAATAATAATCGATTTCTTGGATTGCTTTCTCAATAGTGTTCGGCCAGAACCCCTTTTTGACTCTGCGGCATTGATTCCACTATTATTAGTGAGGAATAATGGAATAATTCCTTCGTATTTATAGAGATAGGGGACATAATGCACATGGATATAGTCAGTCTCGCTTGGGCTGCTTTAATGGTAGTCTTTACATTTTCCCTTTCACTCGTAGTGTGGGGAAGAAGTGGGCTCTAGAAGTACTACTAATTGAGTTCAGGAATCAAAAATCAAACCGTATCTATTGTTTTATAGATCGTTCTGCAACGCATTTGAAACTATTTCAAATCAAAACCTCTGAATTTGGAATCTCATTGGCATTGGACTCCAATCGAGTAATCTATGATATGAATCATACTCTTTCAATTTTCAATTAAAGAGCTATTTCATCGATTCCCGCCCTTGTATTGTATTTCGAAAAGAAAGAGATTCGGATGATTGGAAATTTATTCCAACCTCAAATTCTTCCGAAATTTTATATTTCAATGAACGGGAATGGGCTCTTAATTAGTTAATAGTATGGTAGAAAGATGCATCTTTCTACCATACTATCTATCTCTTAGAAAACTGCTGATTATAGTGCGCTCGTTTCATTTAAGTTAAGACGTGAAATTGGAATCCTTTTCATTTGACTTCGTCAATTTTTGATAAGAACTCAGAAGGAAAGTTTAATTCAAATGAATTTGAAAATTCATTTGAATTTGAATTAATCATTTTGGCTGACTGTTTTTACGTAAATGATAAGCAGAAAGGCGGTAGGAACTAGAATGAATAGTGCAGTAGCAATAAATGCAAGAATATTGACTTCCATAATCTCATCGGTTTTTTTACTTCGCAATAACTCGGGATTTAATCCCCTAGAGATGATAAATCTTTCGGCTGTAAATTCAATGAATGAACTACCTCTCGATGATCTTGAATCGGATCAATATCATGAATAACAATATCTGATCTAGCAAATCAACCCGTCGTCAAGACTTGAATAGTATAACATGGGAAGTTCTTTTATCCATACCGAATCAAAATTTGGATTCCTGACTCAATCGATCCAAAATTCCTTTATTTATCATCTGTTTCCTTGTTTTTTCTATAACCTGCCTTGCGTCTTCCTTGGACAATCGTCTGATAAAGGATCATCAGATTGCCTTTCCACTCCGAGTAATTACATAGTTCTAAACCTAAACAAACAATAAAAGCGAAATAGAAAAAATAGGAAAGCAAAAAGAAATAAAGACTCCTTTTTGCTTTGGGAATGAAAGTATGTCCCTCGCTACCCTTTACTAGTTCATAGAAGGGGAAAAATGAATTGATGTATTTATTTTGATCCGTCGGGACTGGCGGGGCTCGAACCCGCAGCTTCCGCCTTGACAGGGCGGTGCTCTAACCGATTGAACTACAATCCCGGGGAAAGGAAATAGGGGATCTCGCAGAAAATTGGATTCTTTTTTTTTTATCTTCGTGGGGTCTTTCTGAAGGACAGGGGGGTTTGTACCATCTCATGGTAGATTAGGGGATTATTGGGCCGAGCTGGATTTGAACCAGCGTAGACATATTGCCAACGAATTTACAGTCCGTCCCCATTAACCGCTCGGGCATCGACCCAGGAAGAATCCGTTTTAGGCTTATTAGTAATCCATGATCAACTTCCTTTAATAGTACCCTACCCCCAGGGGAATTCGAATCCCCGCTGCCTCCTTGAAAGAGAGATGTCCTAAACCACTAGACGATGGGGGCCAACTTGACCAACCGCCCTCATACTATGATCATAGTATGATCAGTTTTTTGAAATTGTCAATATAA